GGACAGAAGAAGGCGAATCAGTATGTTAATCCGAATGAAGAATAATTTGCAGGAGTTAAATCGCAATATATATATATAAAAGCAATAGCAGCAACGAAAGTCCACGGAAAAAACAATATGTATTTTTCTTTTTCTATTTTTTTAAAAGATTAAACAAAAGGGTTGGCAAATAAAAGCGCCAATGCTACAACCAGCCCATAAATAGTTAAAGCTTCCATAAAAGCCAGACTAAGTAATAAAGTACCCCTTATTTTGTCCTCTGCTTCCGGTTGTCGCGCAATCCCTTCTACAGCTTGCCCTGCAGCTGTACCTTGACCAACTCCAGGTCCAATAGAAGCAAGCCCGACGGCCAACCCAGCAGCGATAACAGAAGCAGCAGAAATCAGTGGATCCATGATAAGTTTCTCCTATTCCAAATAAAATAAAGAAAATAAATAGTTAATAATATAATCAACCAAGAAATTATGACTTAATTATTTCATTCTTCATTTATCTAGTCGAAGTGTAATTCATGAATAATTTTTATTGAATTATCCAAATAACTTCGATATTCATTTTTTTTTTTTCATTTCTACCCATGTAGTTTTTTGTGAATACACACAATTTTTGTTCTTATCTTAAATTTTGAACCATTCTTTATAATTCTTCGTTCTTTCTTTTTCTTTATTTCAATTTTTGAGTTATTCAATTCACAATTACAAGAGATGGAATGGAAGGGCTCTTTTTTTGAATCCCCACCTAAATTTAGAGTAGTAGCAGGACAAATTTAGATAGATAGTCATATATAACTAATGAATATCTACTATGACATATACATGTGTTTGTTCGATACCGTAAACCAATTAGTTATATCAGTTATATCTTAGATTCCATAGGATTCGATAATCATTCTTGGAAACCCCTAAAAAACTAATAAAAAACTAATAAAAAACTAAGAGTTGTCTTATAACGATTCGATTAATTCGATTATATATACACTTAGTTCGACCCCCTCATCCTATTTTTTGTCCTTTCATTTATTCATTATTATCCCATATGGATCGAGTTAATCTAAATCAATTCGAAAGACCAAATTATTACATGGAAATATTCGAATTTAAGTGATCTAAATGTGATTTTATATATCTATTTTTATTTAGGAAAATCAAATAAAATTTGGTCAATCATTGAATGTGAATGAATGAAACGGAAAGATTTTGTAGTTCGATATAACATCTTTTTTTTGAATCACATGTCGTAAACAACGTAGATATCATCCTAAATTAGAGTTCCCAATCTAATATTTCTAATATTAATTAAATCTAATATACTAATCAATTTTGACATCTAATAAGAATTTTAATTAATTAATATACTAATAAAAAGGTTGAATATGTTTATAGTTCTAATTGAATGAACAAAATAATAAATGAAAATAATATTCATTGGAGTAAAATACAAATTGGTCAAAAAAAGACTATTTTTCGAAAAAATAGGAAAGAGATCTATCTAAAAGATCTTTTTCCTATTTTTTTTTTTTTTTTTTACCATTCCCTGGGAATGGTTTTTATTTATACTTACTTAGTACATTTTTGGGGGTGGGTTAGATAATCCCTTTGATTATTATTAAAAATTTTCAAAATTTCTTTCGATTTTTTTTATTTATGTTTATTTTATGAAGTAGATTCTCGTGAGCCACACATACTTTGTCGCAGGCTAAACTAAAAAAAACTATTTTGATAACTAATCTTTGATAACTAATCAATGATGCCCTTCCATGGATTCACCTATATAAGCCGCAGCTAAGGTAGCAAAAATAAGAGCTTGAATACCACTTGTAAATAATCCCAGAAACATAACAGGTATAGGAACTACTAAAGGTACTAACGAAACAAGAACAACAACTACTAATTCATCAGCTAATATATTTCCGAACAGTCGAAAACTAAGTGATAAGGGTTTTGTGAAATCTTCTAAGATGTTAATCGGTAAAAGGATTGGAGTTGGTTGGATGTATTTACCAAAATAAGCCAATCCTTTTTTTGAAATACCCGCATAGAAATAGGCTACTGACGTAAGTAAAGCTAATGCAACAGTAGTATTTATATCATTTGTGGGTGCAGCTAATTCTCCATGAGGTAACTTTATAATTTTCCAAGGCAAAAGAGCCCCTGACCAATTCGAAACAAAAATAAATAGAAACAAAGTTCCAATAAACGGAACCCACGGACCATATTCTTCTCCAATCTGAGTTTTGCTCACGTCTCGGATAAATTCAAGGACATATTCAAAGAAGTTCTGACCGGACGTTGGAATAGTTTGCGGATTTCTAACAACTAGAATGGTTGAAATTAATAAGATAGCAATTACAACCCAAGAGGTAATAAGTACTTGAGCATGCACTTGAAAATCCCCTATTTGCCAATAGAAATGTTGACCTACTTCGACAGCAGATATATCATAGAATCTGTTTAATGTGTTGATGTAACATAATAGAACATTCATATTGCCCTGCCCTCTAAAAAAATATATAACTTGAAAGGGAATTATTTTGATTCAACCATTTCCTTATTTGACTTTCATTTCATTTTCTATTTTGAATACCTACTAATCACAAAATATTTATTTTTAATTTTGTAATGCTATAATAACCGATTCCATAAATCTATGACCGCCCAACCAAATCTAAAAATTTATTTATCTTATTATTAATCAAAAATTTCGTATCTAGCTAGAACGACCCTCACAAATTGCATAAACTAATTTGTTAAGAATTAATCGGATTGAAGGTCTACCATCATCATTAGCTGGAATCGGAAGATCTGCTAGATCTGGGTCAGAATTTGTATCGATTAAACAAATCGTTGGAATTCCCAAAGTGATACATTCTCGAAGAGCCGTATATTCTTCTTGCTGATCAACGATTATTACAATATCGGGTAACCCCGTCATATATTTTATGCCATCCAGATATGTTTCCAAATGAGATAATTGTCTCTTCAACATAGCGGCATCTCTTTTTGGAAGAGAGTTCAGTTTCCCTGTCTTTTGATCCCTTCTCAAGTCCCTGAACTTAAGAAGTCTCGTTTCTGTAGTATACCAATTCGTTAACAAACCTCCGAGCCATTTTTTATTAACATAATGACATCGAGCTCTTATTGCAGCCCGTGTTACTGAATCGGCTGCTTTTTTTTGTGTACCAACAATTAAGAATTGTTTTCCTCTGCTTGCTGCATCAAAAACCAAATCACAAGCTTCTGATAAAAAACGAGCAGTTCGAGTAAGATTTGTAATATGACTACCTTTACGCTTTCCCAATATAAAAGGTGCCATTCGAGGATTCCATTTCCTAGTCTGATGGCCAAAATGAACTCCAGCTTTCATCATCTCTTCCAAAGTTATGTTCCAATATCTTCTTGTCATTTATCCCCACACGTTTTTAAAAAAAAAAGTGAAAAAAACGAGACCAGGTATCCTGAAATAGCAATAAATAATTGTTCCGATGGAACCTTCTCTTTTATAGACGATTGGCCGTTAATATATAATCAGGTCATTCATTTTTTTCTATTTATTATACTTTATTACCAAATCAAATGACTGCATTTAAAGGGATGAATTGAATGCTTCCTAAAAGCGCATTCAATCCTCTATTTGTCTATATTTCTAATACAGAAAATTATTTGAAAAATTATTTGAAATGAAAAGAATCAAATAATTTTCTGTGATGGAACAAAAGATTTCGAATTTCTACTTCGAATAATTTTTTTTTTTTCAAGGTAATTTTGTTATATTGCCTTGACCGTGAACGGTGCATTATTCTTTTGAATCCGGTACCAACGGGTATCATTCCCCCTAAAACAACATTCTCTTTAAGACCTTTCAACCAATCAATACGACCCCGAAGAGCGGCTTTTGCTAAAACTCTAGCAGTTTCTTGAAAACTCGCTTCGGATATGAAACTTTGAGTATTCAGAGATGTTTTTGTTATTCCCAATAATAAAGCTCGGTAACAAATTGCTTCTTCCAAGGCACGCCCAGTTCGTTCTGCTCGCAATAATCCAATTAATTCACCAGGTAAAAAGACATTAGACATTCCATCTTCTGAAACCAAGACTTTGGATGTTATTTGACGCACAATAATTTCGATATGTCTATTATGGATGTGTACTCCCTGGGATCGATAAACCTTTTGGATTTTATTAACCAAAGAGATACGACTTTGCGCTATAGTTAGCTCAGCACCAATCAAGAATCCCCAAGGAATGCCGAGAATTCTTTTTATACACTCATTCCAAGCATCAATTCTTTTTTCGAGATTCATCGATATTGAATCAATCGAACGTATTTCTAATATCTGTTCCACTTTTGGAAGACCTTGTGTGATATCACCAGATCTCGATTTTTCATATATGAATGTAACTAAAATATCGCCTTGAGAAAGGATTTCTCCATAATGGCCATGAATGGTTGCTCCTGGAGTCGCCAAATATGGGTTAGCCGATCTTATTATTACAGAATCCATTTGAACAGTTATAACTTGACCCGATTTTAGTTTTAGATGTGGTCCATTTTTCATTTTAGCTATACATATATTTTCACAAATAAATTGTCCAAGACTAATTATTGTAAACGTTTTTTCACAATAATAATGAGGGAGAAAATACCAATTCAAATGGAATGGATTCAAAACGATATTACTGTCTAGATCGGGTTTAAAAATTTTATCATTTTCGTCCATTAAATAATATTTAATTACTTGAAAAATTTCCGTTATTTTGTCAAGTTGGAAATTTTTCATTATTGATATTTGATTATGAGTTATTAAACGGTAAAGTGAATAAAAAATTCCAACTTGACGGGCTATTCCTAAAGGGCCTAATGAATTATTATTATTAATTGGAATTCTAGGATTTTTTTTTATCCCATTGTGATATTTAACATTGTTGAATGGTCTTATTTGAAAACAATTAGATGATGACAAAATTATCCAAGATCGGCATTCCTTATTTCTATTCAACAAC